CGCCCGCGAAAATTTGGATTCTTTTTGGATTTCTAAATAGGGGTCAATCCAATATGATAATAAAAGGAAAAAAAATAAAGATTCGTTAGAACCTTATAACATAACAAAACAACATTATCTATTTATATCTAGATAGCAAGAATTGTCTATAATAGAAAAAGAATACTTGTTTAGTTATATATCAAAACAAGATATACAAATTTCCAATAGACCAATAGATTAGATGAAATCTCAAAAAATCCCACGACGATTCGGTATATTATTTTATTTATTAAATACATGTATATTTTATTTAATCGTTTTATTCGCGAGGAGCCGTATGAGGTGAAAATCGCATGTACGGTTCTGTAGTAGAGATGGAATTGAGAAAGAACCATCAACTATAACCCCAAAAGAACCAGATTCCGTAAACAACATAGAGGAAGAATGAAAGGAATATCCTCTCGAGGTAATCATATTTGCTTCGGTAGATATGCTCTTCAGGCACTCGAGCCCACTTGGATCACATCTAGACAAATAGAAGCAGGGCGGCGGGCAATGTCACGAAATGCCCGCCGCGGTGGAAAAATATGGGTACGCATATTTCCAGACAAACCGGTTACAGTAAGACCCACAGAAACACGTATGGGGTCGGGAAAAGGATCTCCCGAATATTGGGTAGCTGTCGTTAAACCAGGTAGAATACTTTATGAAATGGGCGGAGTTACAGAAAATATAGCCAGAAAAGCTATTGCAATAGCAGCATCCAAAATGCCTATACGAACTCAATTCATTATTTCGGCATAATAATTAGAACCAAAGGAAAGGGGTCTTTGGGATGAAAAAAAAAGCAATTGAAATTGTAGGTTTCTTTTTTTTTTTTTTTGGATACACAATATTTCTTTTTTTTTTTACTTTTACTTCGCCCTTTGCAGTGAAAGAACAGAGAAAAAAATGATATGATTCAACCTCAAACCCATTTGAATGTAGCCGATAACAGCGGGGCCCGCAAATTGATGTGTATTCGAATCATAGGAACTAATAATCGACGATATGCTTATATTGGTGACGTTATTGTTGCTGTAATCAAGGAAGCAGTACCAAATACACCTTTAGAAAGATCAGAAGTGATCAGAGCTGTAATTGTACGTACTTGTAAAGAACTCAAACGTAACAACGGTATGATAATACAATATGATGATAATGCTGCGGTTGTCATTGATCAAGAAGGAAATCCAAAAGGAACTCGAATTTTTGGTGCTATCGCCCGGGAATTGAGACAGTTAAATTTCACTAAAATAGTTTCATTAGCACCCGAGGTATTATAAGACGAGACCGTGATATATTTATAGTATTTGAATGAAATAGCTTAATTAATAGATTGATTATGTCTCACGCATATACCTTTTGTAATTATTTTAAATATCAAAAATATAAAAATCTTTATTATATTAGAAAATCAAAATATTTTAAATATTTAATAATTCCTAAATAAAAAAGCAAATCAATATTCAATATATAAAAGATAAAAAGAAAATATTAAATTATTAAATAGAATAAGATTTCTAATACTAATTCTCTAATACTAATTCTAATACTAATATATCTAATATATATTCTATCTAATATATATTCTAATATATAAAATATAATAACTAATAGAATAATATTCTATATATAATTATATAGAATAGAATAATTAGTAATTCTATATAATAGAAAAATAAAAAAGAATAATTTAATATATTAATATTAATATATTAATATAATTTAATATATTAATATAAAATATATTAATATAATATATAATATAATATAAATATAGAATAATAGAATAAATAAGATATTAGAATATTCTAATATAATATTCTAAATCTAATATAATTATATAATATTAAATTAAATTATATAATATTTCTAAATTATTAGAAATAAATTATTAGAATTCGAAATATTAATAAATAATATTAATAAATATTAATTATTAATTAATAAATTTAATAATTATAATTAATAAAAGATATAAAATAATAAACGAGCATGTTGATTATATCAAAAGTTAAGGGCAACAATCATTTTAGTTTATCATGGGTAAGGACACCATTGCTGACATAATAACCTCTATACGAAATGCTGATATGAATAGAAAAGGGACGCTTCGAATACCATCTACTAACATCACCGAAAACATTGTTACAATACTTTTCCGAGAAGGTTTTATTGAAAACGTGAGAAAACATAGGGAAAGCAACAAATATTTTTTAGTTTTAACTCTACGGCATAGAAGAAATAGGAAAGGATCATATAAAACTATTTTGAATTTAAAACGAATCAGTAGACCTGGTCTACGAATCTATTCTAATTATCAACGAATTCCTAGAATTTTAGGAGGGGTGGGGATTGTAATTCTTTCTACTTCTCGAGGTATAATGACAGATCGAGAGGCTCGATTAGAAAGAATCGGCGGAGAAATCTTATGTTATATATGGTAATCTTTCTGATATCCGAATTCTATGAGAAACTTACATCCATTTTTGTGAAAAAAGAGAGAGAAAAGCGGGTTTCTAATCTCACTCCTCATACATTAGTTAATACGGGAAGGGGTTTTAACTGGAATTAGGAATAAAAGAAACAAATGGATTCATGAGGCTTTAATTACTGAATCACTTCCCAATGGTATGTTCCAGGTTCCATTCTATAATGAGAATATGATTCTAGGTTATGTTTCCGGAAGGATTCGACATAGTTTTATACGCATATTACCACTACCGGGAGATAAAATCAAAATGGAAGTAAGTCATTTTGATTCAAACGGAGAACGTATAATTTATAGACCCCGGAACAAAAATTCGAATGATTATACTGTTTTTCAACTTCAACATTCTTTTTTTTTATGGGGATACAATTAGAAGTTAAAAATTGCAGGAAACCCTATTTTCTTCCAATAAATAGATTCGGAATTCTGTTAAGGAATGACAAATATGAAAATAAGGGCCTCCGTTCGTAAAATTTGTGAAAAATGTCGACTGATCCGTAGGCGCGGACGAATTATAGTAATTTGTTCCAATCCAAAACATAAACAAAGACAAGGATAATCTTGTCAAAAAAAAAAAGGGGGGGCTTTCTAAAACTAAAGGACCGGATGCACAAAAAATTAGAAAAATCAAAATATATTAATATGTCAAATTGGATTAATTTGAATATTTTATATATATTAATTATATATATATATTAATAATATTATATATATATTAATATTTAGAATATATATTTATATTTATATATTAATTTGATATATTAATATTAATTATTAATTTGAACATTTTATAATATATATTTTTTTTATAATATATATAATATATATTATAATGGAATAAATTATATATAAATTATTCTAAATTAGAATATAAATAGAAAGAAATTATTAATATAATTATTTTGAATATTTTTTATTATATATATATAATATTTTAATAATATAATAAATATAATTAATATAATAATAATATAATATAATAATAATATTTATTTATTTATATTTAATAATATTTATATATTTATGATATTTAAAATTTAAATTCAAATTCTTTTTTATTTTTTTTTTTTATTTTAAATAATAATTTTATTTTAAATAATAAATAATATATTTATTATTTAATTAATATATTTATATTCTATTTATATTATATTATTATTATATTATTATTATTATATTATTGAAATTTATATTATATATATTATATTAATTATATATATTATATTATAAATTTATATTATATTATTGAAATCTATTTTTTAAATATATTTAAATAAAAAAAAATATTATATTTATATTAATAAATTAATAAAAGATATTAATATATATTTTAATATTAAATATATATTTTAATATTAATATATTAATTAATATTAAAATTGAAAATATTAAAAAAATAGAAAGGATCCGTTTTTGACATGAAATGGATATATCCATATATCTCTGACTTATATTTATGAGATAATAAAATATGGGAAAACCTATACCAAAAATTGGTTCACGTAGAAATGGACGTATTGGTTCACGTAAGAATGCGCGTAAAATACCAAAGGGAGTTATTCATGTTCAAGCTAGTTTTAACAATACCATTGTGACTGTTACAGATGTACGAGGTCAGGTTATTTCTTGGTCCTCCGCCGGTACTTGTGGATTCAAGGGTACAAGAAGGGGTACACCATTTGCCGCTCAAACCGCAGCAGGAAATGCTATTCGGACAGTAGCGGATCAAGGTATGCAACGAGCAGAAGTCATGATAAAAGGTCCCGGTCTCGGAAGAGATGCGGCATTAAGAGCTATTCGTAGAAGTGGTATACTATTAAGTTTCATACGGGATGTAACCCCTATGCCACATAATGGATGTAGGCCCCCTAAAAAAAGACGTGTGTAAAAGGAAAAATAAACATGGAAGAGATTTCAAGAGAAATAAATAATTCAAGGATTTGATCAAAATATATTACTATGGTTCGAGAGAAAGTAAGAGCATCCACTCGGACACTACAGTGGAAGTGTGTTGAATCAAGAGCAGACAGTAAGCGTCTTTATTATGGACGCTTTATTCTGTCTCCACTTATGAAAGGTCAAGCCGATACAATAGGCATTGCGATGCGAAGAGCTTTGCTCGGAGAAATAGAGGGAACATGTATCACACGTGCAAAATCTGAGAAAATACCACATGAATATTCTACCATAGTGGGTATTCAAGAACCAGTACATGAAATTTTAATGAATTTGAAAAAAATTGTATTGAGAAGTAATCTGTATGGAACTCGGGACGCGTCTATTTGTGTCAAGGGTCCTGGATATGTAACTGCTCAAGACATAATTTTACCACCTTCTGTGGAAATCGTTGATAATACACAACATATAGCTAACCTAACAGAACCTATTAATTTGTGTATTAGATTACAAATCGAGAGGAATCGCGGATATCGTATAAAAACACTAAATACCTTTCAAGACGGAAGTTATCCTATAGATGCTGTAT